TGCTATGCTTAGTGTGTGACTCGTTGGTTTTTTAGAGTTAGGATTAAAATTAAAAAAGACCAGCCCAACACCATAGTATGAACTAATAACTAACCATAGAACTAATAACCAACTCATTACTTCGCATTATCTCGATCTAAGGAACCAGTGAAGATATGATATATTGGTCATATCTTTGTAACAACTGAAATTTTGTGTTTCTGAAAAAAAAATCAGATTTTTAAGCTGTAAAGCAAAATAGAGAAGAAAGATGTGGATATAAATGGAAGGATGAGAGAAAGAGAGAGAAAAAATATCAATGATATAGAATTCCAATATGTAATATGTAAGGTCTATAAGTCATCTTATAAAAGGCAGTGTAATAAAGCATTAATACTGATTCTTATATAACATAATTAAATTATAACATAATTAAATGTTCTTATTTAATATATATTTTTAATATAATTTAATAGATTTCTTATTTATATTTCTTATTTAATATAAATTAAATATAATTTAATATATAACATAATTTAATTCTAAATTTTTAAATTTAAAATTATAGAACAAAACAAAAAAATCAAGAGCTTCGAGCCAATAAAGACTAAGAAGATTGACTCAAGAACAAATTTCATTACGAGCTCCGTTGTAAAAATTGGACCTAAGCATTAAGTAAGAAGCGATGGGAACGATGGAAGCTGTGAATGCAAAAGATTTTAGTGAAAAAGGAATCTTAATGATTCACTGGTCGGGATGGCGAAATGAAACGGAGGTCAATTCATCTATTGTAAGAAGTCAGGAGACAAGCCGAAAATTGAAAAAGAAGAGTAAATATTCGCCCGCGAAAACTTTCTTTTTTTTGAATTGATAAATTTGGACGATAAAAAGAAAAAAAAAATATGTTCTATTTATATTTCAAAATAACAATTAAAAATAACAATATGATTTCGAAAATAGAAACTAAAATCTTTAATTGTCTATTTAAACAAGATCTATAGATTACTAATAGATTAGATTATATGAAGTCTCAAAAAATGACACGATTCTATTTAAATACATGTATATCTTACTATATATCTTAATCTTACTATATATCTTAATTAGTTAATTATTTAATATTTTTTTTTAATAATTAATTAAATTAATTATAAGATTCGAAATCTTTTTTGTTTTTTAATTCTTTTATTCGCGAGGAGCCGGATGAGAAGAAACTCTCACGTCCGGTTCTGCAGTAGAGATGGAATTCATAATCAACCATCAACTATAACCCTAAAAGAACCAGATTCCGTAAACAACATAGAGGAAGAATGAAGGGAATATCGTATCGAGGGAATCGTATTTGTTTCGGTAAATATGCTCTTCAGGCACTCGAACCCGCTTGGATCACATCTAGACAAATAGAAGCCGGTCGACGGGCAATGACACGAAATGCACGTCGTGGGGGAAAACTATGGGTACGTATATTTCCAGACAAACCAGTTACACTAAGGCCCGCAGAAACACGTATGGGTTCGGGGAAAGGATCCCCGGAATATTGGGTAGCTGTTGTTAAACCAGGTCGAATACTTTATGAAATGGGCGGAGTAAGAGAAAATAGAGCTAGAAGGGCTATTTCAATCGCAGCATCCAAAATGCCTATACGGACTCAATTGATTATTTCGGGATAAAGGCGAAAAGGGTAGAACTAACAGAAATGAGTCTTGGGTGTGAAAAAAAATTGCTTATTTCTTTATTTTTTTCTTTTTAGACAAAAAATATTTCTTTTTTTTATCCTTTACTTTACATTAAAAGAACAAATTACAAAATGATATGATTCAATCTCAGACCCATTTAAATGTAGCAGATAACAGCGGGGCTCGAGAACTGATGTGTATTCGAATCATAGGAGCTAGCAATCGTCGATATGCTCATATTGGTGACGTTATTGTTGCTGTGATCAAAGAAGCAGTACCAAATGTGCCCCTAGAAAAATCAGAAGTGGTCAGAGCTGTAATTGTGCGTACCTGTAAAGAATTCAAACGTGATAACGGTATGATAATCCGATATGATGACAATGCTGCAGTTGTTATTGATCAAAAAGGAAATCCAAAAGGAACTCGAGTTTTTGGCGCGATCGCCCGGGAATTAAGACAATTTAATTTTACTAAAATAGTTTCATTAGCTCCCGAAGTATTATAAAAGGGGATGGCGCTATTTTATAGTGGGATAGTTGAAAGAAATGGATTGAGAAATAGATTGTATCTCACGCATATACCTTTATTCATAAAATTCATAAAAAATTCATAAAATATTCATAAAAAAAAAAAAAATAAGCATGTTGATTATATCAAATTTTGAGTCACCAACTATTTTAGTTCATCATGGGCAGGGACACTATTGCTGAGGTAATAACCTCTATACGAAATGCTGATATGGATAAAAAAAGAGTAGTTCGAATAAGAGCTACTAATATTACCGAAAATATTGTAAAAATACTTTTAAGAGAGGGTTTTCTCGAAAACGTGAGAAAACATCGAGA